TGGTCGGATTGAGAAAGCAAGAAGATAAGGTGTGTAGCCGGTAGAACCATGGGCGTGCGATCTGAGATCTCACTTCACGCTTCCAAGCAAGCCCACTCCGCCCAATATCAAGCAAACGTCATCCCAAGCCGAAAGACCTCTCTAAAGTAGGTACAGGCCCAGACAAGCAGTCTAATCGTTTGGCTTTGGCCTTGGTTGGTATCCAAGGACCATCACGTGGATGCGCGGGGGGGTTCCTCAGTAAGCCTGGTCAAGTCCAGCTCATCAACAACATCTTCTTCCTCCCTTTCGGTCGTTCCCACAGGTAACTCTAACACAGCGTCATCTCATGGAAAACAACCAGCTCCATTTTCAGAATCCAAGCTTCCCCTTCCCTTCCTTCGCTCCCCCCATTTCTTTTACTGGTTTATGGAAAAAGGAAACCATAAATGCAGGTTATTTATATATATATAAATCTTCGTTGACAATAATGTTCTTGATTTGAATTTGTGGTACTTGTTGGCAATTAAATGATGTTTCTTACATCTGAGGTATCCTAAATGCGAGCTAGATATGCTGACTGATTTCTGGTCTGTCTCATGATCACTATTCAGAGGAAGGAGAGAAAAATGCGAATTTTTCTCATAATGTCACGAACAAGGAAAGGGTTATTGCAAAATTATAGCTCAGGAAGGAGCACGTAACTAAAAAACTCTCCTTATCCAGAAAGCGTAAGGGCTTTAACTTAATTAAGTCCATACTAAGTGTGTAAGGTGGGTGTCGAGCTGGCCGGATCTGTAAGACGTCATCCCGGAGAGGTGCGAGGAGGTTTATTTCTTTTTAGGAGGAGAGAGGGAAAAAGGGGCCTGTAGCGGGGAATAGTGTAGAGGGAGTAGTGGGTGTACTGGCTTGGGGTAGGAAAGGGCTATGCTGTCGAGTGACGATTGCTCTATCTCTTAAGAAAGAGGAGTACTCTCTGACGGATTCGCGCTATTATTGCTCCCTATTTTTGAAGGATTAAGCCGCGTGGCGATACCCGCGAAAAAGAAAGTCCTATTCGCTCTTTGCTTTGGGGTGGCCTTTCCTTTCGTATTCAAATCCGTACGGGGAAAGGGAATTATTCAGCAAAATATAGTGGATGGGGTTCCATATTCATGAAAAGCCAGGTTTGAACCATGTTACGGAACCAAGACAAGAATTATTACTAATAATAAGAAGGGGCCTTAAGCATAATAAGAAAGGATTAAGGGCCCCCAACGCCTATAAATAGAAGCTTCTTTCTCTATTTGGCAAACCAAAGGGAGATGGATCCAGCAAGACTTTCGCAAATAGATCAAGAAATCCAACGCGTGGCGAACGCCAAGCTCCAGCAGGAGCAACTTTTGGGTCTCTTCTGGGAGCACATGCCTCCCATAGATCCTGAAGAAATTCGGAGAAGGATGCTAGCTATTCGGGATAGCATTCGTGAGCTTGATGAAAGGAAGAGGGAGCTGCTTGAAGAAAGGGATGCGCTCATTGTGCAGGGGGCCCAGAACAACCGTAGGGGAAATCGAAACTAGAAGATCTATAAGATTTAAATAAGTAGTCCTGCATGGCTTTCTTTGTTAGTTTTCATGTTGTTCTACGTCTTTAATATGTTTTTAGTTAAGTTTCTAATGTAGTGTTTAGTTGTTTCACTCCTTTGTTTGCGTGTGCGCAAGTGGGTGTACTTCCCATGCGCTATTAATTAATTAATTATTAATGAATAAAAAGTTCTCGGCTGCTTGGGCTTCCATGCCTCGCAGACTTTTAAGATAAATTCCCTTTTCTTTCTCAAGCTATCGATTGAACTCTTTACTAGAAGCTCTCTTTCTAGCCAAGTGAGTGCGTAATACTAATCTTAGCATACCAAGGGGCTGCCCTGAGCTACTTAATCGATCCAGGCAAGAACCGAGCTAACCTTATCGCACCGAGTCAGTACCAACAAACCAGGATAAGCATGAATACAAGCACAAAGAGTTTTCAGTGCTCTGCTCCTCCCTTTTATTTTGGGGTACCTTGTACCTTTGACAGCAGGATAGGATATCAGTAAAAGGGATACGAGTTCCTCTACCAACCCAGACTCTAGCGAATCGGAAGCAGTGCACACTTTAGCTTCCGATACTATTGTTCCTTCTTTTTCTTCAATGACAAGGCATGGGCAAAAGAAAAGGGGAGGGGCTAGTTACGTGCTATTGTTTCAATCTTTGGCATGTAAAATAGTCAATGGGTTCCGAGGGACAATTACAACTTAAATTCTGCGGCCACATATCTGTATAGAAAAAAGGACTTTCCGGTCCTTTGTAGGATCCCCCCCCGTTCGCCTTCGAGGGTTACGTCTTCTTTCGTGTGCACCCGCTACGATTGACCTTTGGTGTAGTCTTCTGTACTCAAGCGTTTTAGCTTTCTTCGCCAGCGTCTTATGTAGCGGTCGGCCTTATAAAGCTCGCTAAGCTTCGCTTCCCTCCCCCTTCCCTTATTAAGTATTAAGTCGAAAATATTAAGTATTAAATTAAGGATTAAGTGGAAAATAGTAGTCGGCATTCTGTTCTTTATATTATAGTCGTAAGGGGTTTCCTCAGAAAAAAAGTAAGGAAGGAAGCATTCGAAAGGCCGACCACTATATCATAAGACATTGTGGTGTAAAACCGACGACTACATGGCTCTATACACCAAGTCATGAGCTATATCAAAGCCAAGCCGCCGTCTATAGGCGAAGCGACGAAAGCCCGACGAAGGCCTATGCTACAGTAAAAAGTACGTTAAGGTTACAAAGTAACACTTAGCCGTATACAAATACAAAGGGAAAGGCGCTTGTAATTTCATTTTTTTCTATTAAGAGAGAGGGGGCTTCAAGTAGCCGTACGAGGCAGCTCACGTACGGTTCTCGGGAGCCGAGCCCCAGCACGGGGGCTTAGGTCAACACTTATAAAATAGCCAGTCATCAATTGGAAGCGGGCAAGATGGTGATAAATTGCGATTGGTCTAAACCTTTGCCTAGCCACTTATTGCGACCTGCCCATACATACTAAGACCTTGTTCACACAGCGAAGAAAGGCCGAATGGAAGGAAGGGGGCAGTCAGCTGGCTGTTTCTTGGCCGCGCCCCCCTGCTTATAGATACGAGATACTTGCTAAATTTTAAAACAGGGAATTGCATACCATTAGTCGATATACGTATAGGAACATGGGTACATGATATTGAATGTCATCCAGCTCGAGCCGCAAGAACTTTTATTTTACTAAAATAATGAAGTGAAACCTTTCTTAGAAAAAAGTAAATCCCATAAATCATTGTTATGATATATCGTGGAAATTCTGTGAAAGGGAAGAATCAACAAATTTTCTCTGGTGAAACAAAATATCCCTCATTTTCGACTCGAATAGATTCTTTTTGTTTGTTTTCAAAGGAATCTTATTATGTTGTTTTGAAGGGTGCACTAATCCTTTGAACCCGGTCCCGACAGGTATCATCCCCCCCAAAACAACGTTCTCTTTCAGACCTTTCAACCAATCGATACGCCCCCGGAGAGCTGCCTTTGCTAAAACTCGAGCAGTTTCTTGAAAACTTGCTTCAGATATGAAACTTTGGGTATTGAGAGATGCTCTTGTTATTCCCAATAAGATGGCTCGGTAACAGATCGCTTCTTCCAAAGCGCGTCCCGTTCGTTCTGCTCGTAACAATCCGATTAGTTCTCCGGGTGAAAAAACATTAGACATTCTGTCTTCTGAAACCAATACTTTTGATGTTATTTGACGTACAATAATTTCTATATGCCTATTATGAATCTGCACCCCCTGGGATCGATAAACCTTTTGGATCTTATTGACCAAAGAGATACGACTTTGCACTATAGTTAGCTCAGCACTAATAAAGAATCCCCAAGGAATTCCAAGAATTCTTGTTATACATTCGGTCCAACCCTCAATCCTCTTTTCTAGATTCATCGATATTGAATCGATCGAGCGCACTTCTAACACTTGTTCCACTTTTGGAAGACCCTGCGTTATGTCCCCAGATCTCGACTTTTCATATATAAATGTAACTAATGTATCTCCTTCATAAAGGATTTCCCCATAATGGCCATGAACGGTTGCTCCCGGGGTGGCCAAATAAGGCTTAGCTGATCGTATTACTACGGAATCGGCTTGAACAAAGATAACTTGACCCGATTTTAAGTGTGGTCCGTTTTTGGCTATACACACATTTTCACAAATAAACTGTCCAAGGCTAATTATTGTAGACGTCTCTTCACAATAATTGTGACGGAGAAAATAACAATTCAAATTGAATGGATTGAAAAGAATCTTCCTGCATGCGTCAGGATTATAAAATTTCCCACTTTCACTTTCATCCATTGAATAATTTTTAATTACTTGAAAAGTCCGTTTGAAATTGTCAGGTTGCAAATAGTTAGGTAACAAGATTTGATTGTGAGTTATTAAGTGGGAAAATAAAAAAAAATTCTCAATTGGGGGGGCTGATCCTAAAGGGCCCAACGTATTCCTAATTGGAAGTAGGGGATCCCTTTGATGACTTGATTCTTTTATCCCATTGTGATATTTTTGATCGCTGAATGGACCCATTCGAGAGCAGTTGGATGATAACAAAATGATCAATGGTTGGAATTCCTTATTTCTATTCAACAATGTATGAATAGTTCCTTGATTTGGGTTAAGGAATTGTTGAATTCTTGTTTTTGAATAGGAATATATAGAACAAAACGGATTGATAGTGATGGAATCTGATACATTATCAGAGAGCAATCCTGAACCTGAGGGATCATTCCTTTTTCCCATATAGGAAATAGGGGATTTCGCCAAGTCGATTCTTAGGAAATGTCGAATCAAACCATTTATCTTTATTTCAACAAAAGAAGCACGGGCTTCTTCGCCAGAAGAACTTTTTTTGTCTTGGTCCCAATTCAATACTAAACAAGTCCGAACTAATTGAAGAGTTGTGTCATAAATTCCTCGAATAGGTTTGCCCTTTCCATAAAGCAT